TTCTTTGGGATCCTTCTTTTCTTCAAACGGAACGAACAGAGATAGAATCAGACCGATTCCCTAAATGCCTTTCGGGATATTCCTCAATGTCCCGGCTATTCGCGGAACGTAAGAAGCAGATGAATAAGCATCTGTTTCCGGAAGAAATCGAAGAATTTCTTGGGAATCCTACAAGATCCCTTCGTTCTTTTTTCTCTGACAGATGGTCAGAACTTGATCTGGGTTCGAATCCTACTGAGAGGTCCACTAGAGATCAGAAATTGTTGAAGAAAGAACAAGATGCTTCTTTTGTCCCTTCCAGGCGATCGGAAAATAAAGAAATAGTTAATATATTCAAGATAATTACGTATTTACAAAATACCGTCTCAATTCATCCTATTTCATCAGATCTGGGATGTGATATGGTTCCAAAGGATGAACTGGATAGTTCCAATAAGATTTCATTCTTGAACAAAAATCCATTTTTTGATTTATTTCATCTATTCCATGACCGGAGCAGGGGGGGATACACGTTACACCACGATTTTGAATCAGAAGAGAGATTTCAAGAAATGGCAGATCTATTCACTCTATCAATAACCGAGCCGGATCCGTTATATCATAAGGGATTTGCCTTTTCTATTGATTCCTACGGATCGGATCAAAAACAATTCTTGAATGAGGTATTCAACTCCAGGGATGAATCGAAAAAGAGATCTTTATTGGTTCTACCTCCTATTTTTTATGAAGAGAATGAATCCTTTTATCGAAGGATCAGAAAAAAATGGGTCCGGACCTCCTGCGGGAATGATTTGGAAGATCCAAAACCAAAAATAGTGGTATTTGCTAGCAACAACATAATGGAGGCAGTCAATCAATATAGATTGATCCAAAATCTGATTCAAATCCAATATAGCACCTATGGGTGCATAAGAAATGTATTGAATCGATTCTTTTTATTTTTAATGAATAGATCCGGTTGCAACTTCGAATATGGAATTCAAAGGGATCAAATAGGAAATGATACTCTGAATCATAGAACTATAATGAA